AATTTAGGTCCTGTCGATATTCGCACAACATCTCCCATTCATAGATCTGCACCCGCCTTCATACAGTTAGATACGAAATTATCAATCTTTGAAACAGGGATTAAAGTGGTGGATCTTTTAGCTCCCTATCGCCGTGGAGGAAAAATAGGACTCTTTGGGGGAGCTGGAGTGGGTAAAACAGTACTCATCATGGAATTGATCAACAACATTGCCAAAGCTCATGGAGGCGTATCCGTATTTGGCGGAGTAGGTGAACGTACTCGTGAAGGAAATGATCTCTACATGGAAATGAAAGAATCCGGGGTGATTAATGAAAAAAATCTTGCAGAATCCAAAGTAGCTCTAGTCTATGGTCAAATGAATGAACCGCCAGGAGCTCGTATGAGAGTTGGCTTGACTGCCTTAACCATGGCCGAATATTTTCGGGATGTTAATGAGCAAGACGTACTTCTATTCATTGACAATATATTTCGTTTCGTTCAAGCAGGGTCCGAAGTCTCTGCCTTATTAGGTAGAATGCCTTCTGCAGTGGGTTATCAACCTACCCTTAGTACGGAAATGGGTTCTTTGCAAGAAAGAATTACTTCTACCAAAGAAGGATCTATAACATCGATCCAAGCAGTTTATGTACCTGCGGATGATTTAACCGACCCTGCTCCTGCCACGACATTTGCACATTTAGATGCTACTACCGTATTATCAAGAGGATTAGCTGCCAAAGGTATTTATCCAGCAGTAGATCCCTTGGATTCAACGTCAACTATGTTACAACCTCGGATCGTTGGCGAAGAACATTATGAAACTGCGCAAAGGGTTAAGCAAACTTCACAACGTTACAAAGAACTTCAGGACATTATAGCTATCCTTGGGCTGGACGAATTATCCGAAGAAGATCGTTTAACTGTAGCAAGAGCACGAAAGATTGAGCGTTTCTTATCACAACCCTTCTTTGTTGCAGAAGTCTTTACTGGTTCTCCAGGGAAATATGTTGGTCTTGCAGAAACAATTCGGGGATTTCAATTCATCCTTTCCGGAGAATTAGACGGTCTTCCTGAGCAGGCCTTTTATTTGGTGGGTAACATCGATGAAGCTACCGCGAAAGCTATGAATTTAGAAGAGGAGAGCAAATTGAAAAAATGACCTTAAATCTTTGTGTACTGACTCCTAATCGAATGATTTGGGATTCCGAAGTGAAAGAGATTATTTTATCTACTAATAGTGGACAAATTGGCGTATTACCAAATCATGCCCCCATTGCCGCGGCTGTAGATATAGGCCTTTTAAGAATACGACTAAACGACCGATGGTTAACGGTGGCTCTTATGGGCGGTTTCGCTAGAATAAGTAATAATGAGATCACCATTTTAGGAAATGATGCGGAAATTAGTACTGACATTGATCCACAAGAAGCTCAACAAACTCTTGAAATAGCTGAAGCTAACTTGAGTAGAGCTGAGGGTAAGAGACAAGCAATTGAGTCAAATCTAGCTCTCAGACGAGCTAGGACGCGAGTAGAGGCTGTCAATGCAATTTCCTCTTAGTAGTCATAAATACATTCAATCAAAAGAAAAAGAGTTCTTTATTATACTCTACACACTACATCTTTATTCCATTCCACAAAATGAACATAATGAAGTCTAATCTGATTAGAGAACGACAAAAAGAGGATGGGTAGAAAAACTTATTAGATACCGGATTCCATGGTATCTAATAAGTTCTACCTACTATTGGATTTGAACCAATGACTCCCGCCGTATGAAAGCAATACTCTAACCACTGGGTTAAGTAGGTCATTTATCACCACAAAAAAGGTTTCCATAACTTCGATGGATTATAGGTAAAATAGGTTTTCTAAGCAATATAAATATTTTATCATTAAACGTAAAAATATCTTAGAGTTATCATGTGGAATTATGGGATACCCTTCTTGACAAAAAATTTTCTCTATGTTAAAATAGTTATAACAAGGGCTATAGCTCAGTTAGGTAGAGCACCTCGTTTACACGTGCGCCAATGCTTTTCAAGGGAGCCTATTATGCAATGACCATAATTTCTTTTTTTTTATAAATTGATGTCTTACTCCGTAGATTCGAGAGAACAAGAGAAAAATAGCCTGACAAATATTTGGTTATTTGGTTTGATCCAATTCAGGTGCGAATTCTCATGCCAAATAAAAAAGAACTTGCCATTGTAAGGTAAATGCTCATTCCATTCAATGCCAGGCATAATGAGTCTAAGGATCTCAAAAGAAGCTCTTTTCGTCCTATGAGCTTTGAGGTGTATGAAGTCTCATATTTGACTCTTGCAGCGGAGCGGTAGAGACTCCATTTCACTTAGGTTGATCTAGGCCGAAGGCAGACCTAAATAAAGGTCACCCTTCTTTTAAAAACTTTGGTATTGCTCCTATATCAGGATACAAATAATGAATTAGAGCACATGGAACCATCTCATTATCTTTTTCTCTTCCTGTAAAGAAAAAATATGGTGAACTAACTGATCT